AGTTCGCCCTGTTAATCCGCCAGGGCCCAAATAACTCAACTTTCTCCCATGAACGATTTGTGTCAATGGATTAGTTCGATCCAAAACTTGAGATAATGGGTGTAATCCGAAAAAGGATTCATAAGTAGTTGTTAACGGAGTTGAAGTTACCAAATTCTGAGGAGTAGGTATCAATTTATGCCTAATTGCTCCGCCTATAGTTCCCTTAACTACATTTTCTAAACGAGCCAGAGCCAACCCGAGCTGGTCTTGTAAAAGATCCGCTACAGAGCGAATACGTTTATTTTTCAAATGATTCATATCATCAAGTGTACCCATTCCAAATTTCATCCCAATCAAATGATCGGCAGCTGCTAATATATCTCGTGGTAACAAAAATATATTGTTCTGAGGTATATTAAGATTAAGTCTCCAGTTAATATTTCGTCGACCAATCCTTCCTAATTCACACCTTTGGTGAAAGAATTTTTTTTGTAATTCCTTACATAAGGATTCAGAAAATATTGGATCCCCGCCTATACAATAAAATTGTTGATAAAACTCCAAAATAGCATTTTCTTTTGATCCAATTTTTTTTTTTTCCTTATCGGTCAAGAAAGATAAGAAAATTTCAGGGTAGCAAACATTCTCGAGAATTTCTCTTAGATTCGAACCCATAGCTGATAATAGAACTAGAATAGATATTTTCTGTTTCCTACTCACACGAGCCCATATTCTTGCTTTTTTATCAATCTCTAATTCTAACCTGCCTCCCCAATCTGATATTATGGTGCCGGTATAGACCGAAATCCCGTTATGATCCAATTCTGACTGGTAATAGATACCAGGACTTTGCAAAATTTGATTGATCACAATTCTGTATATTCCGTTTACTATAGAAGTTCCAAGGGAATTCATTAAAGGAATGTTTCCAATAAAAATTCTTTGTTCTTGCATATTCCTACTGGTTTTCCAAATTAATCCCGCGGATACATAAAATTCAGAAGAATATGTAAGTGATTCATAGACAGCATCTCGTTCTTTTATCAGAGGTTCTACCAATTGATATGTTTCCACAAATAATTGAAATTCAATTTCGTGATCTATATCTTCAATTTTTGGAAATTTATAAAGTTCTTCTATTAAACCCTGAGCAATAAACCGATAAAACCCTTCAAATTGTATCTGATTAAATCCGGGTATTGTGGATGTTCCCTCTTTTCCATCCCCGAGCATCTTTTTTGAATTTACCATTTATCCGTTTATTGAAATAATCCCATCCCATCTCTCATTCTTCACCGAATCATATCCATAGAATTCGATTTAGCAATAATGGAATTTCTATTCTGTTTACTGAATCACATGAAATTTTATCCAACTCCAAGATATATGGAATGTATGAAATACGTATGAACGGAGACTAGATTCAATTGGAATTTTTTATAAGAAAGAGATCCACATGGAATAGAATTGAGAAATACCACTGGAACTTATGGAGTTTTGTAAAGACTAGAAAAAAAGTAATTTCATTTTCACCTATGATATTACATATTCCAATTCGATTGCATACCATAAAAAAAATGTATTCATGATTGGATCTGTTCGAGTTTACTTTTTCATGTATTTGTATTTCATTCTTCAAAAAAAGATTTACAGAAAAGAGATTTATTTTTACCTATTTTGAATAGAATAGTTAGAATATCATTGAATTGAAGTAGGTAAGAAAACTTTTGTTTTTTTATTTATTAATTTTGGTTATTATTAAAATAAAAAAGAATGCACAGATATAGATGTCTCTTTTTCTTCTTTTATTGTGGTACAGTTCTATTTGGGACAGCACATGCTGTGCTCTTCAATTTTCTCTTCAATGTATTCAATGAAAAATTGAAATACAAAAATTTATTGAGAATTACTCCATCCCTAGAGAGAAAAAAAACCATTATAGAGCTATAGCTCTATAACACAATGTAACGTATGTTCTGATTCTGGGGTTTACATATACTCATCATTACTGTTATAATTGAAATTGAAGAAGATTTATTTTTAATTGAAAAAACTCAATATAGATTAGTTATAAATCCATTTCTAATGATTTTCTTATATCATTATCAAAAAAAAATGTAGATTTGAATTCCAAAATGGTCATGAATTTACAGTCAATAGTTAATGGTTCTGATTTGTACTGGATTCTATATTTTGTGACTGAAAATCTATCTCTTTTTTTTTTCGGAGTTGAAAAAAAAAAGAGAAAATTTGAATCTAGTTTCTATCGTTTTGGCGGCATGGCCGAGTGGTAAGGCGGGGGACTGCAAATCCTTTTTCCCCAGTTCAAATCCGGGTGCCGCCTCAACAACAGACCCTATTATAATATAACAAAGGTAGGAAAAGACTCTTGATACTTTCTTTTCGTGATTCTAAGCCCCTGGCTCTCGAGGTTCTATTCTCTAACCTAAAGTTTTGCCTATCAGATTCAAGGAAACCTTAAAGTAGTGGCGGTAAATCCGTCTGAGTCTTCAATTAGATTGGATAGCCAGAGAAGGAATTAAATTAATCGTTTTGGAAAGGAACTAAGATACTTTGGATACAGACTCATGAAAGTCTCGGAATGCTCAGACATTCAATCAATATTAGATTAGATGAAGAATTACCTTTCGTTTTCCGTCCAAAAAGAAAAAACGATAAAAGAAAGCAAAAGTATTATTCTTTCCACATGTGAGTCAGATTCTTCGAAAAGTGTCCGTTTACTTGTGTTTACATCTTGTCGATTCTACTAGAAATTCTATAATAAGAATAACTCATTATAAGATAAGTGGATTTTTTGGAGTAGTTCATCAAATACCTCTCCCTTTTTTGACTCTGCACCAGTGATTTCACTATTATTAGTGAACAATAATGGAATAGTTTCTTCATATTTTTAGAAATAGGGGACAGAATTCACATGGATATAGTAAGTCTCGCATGGGCTGGTTTAATGGTAGTTTTTACATTTTCCCTCTCTCTCGTAGTGTGGGGAAGAAGTGGACTCTAGAAGTACTCCTAATTGCGGTAATAATGAAACTCTATCAACCTGTATCAATTGTTTTCGTTTTCTAGACCGGTCGGCAATTTTTTTTAAGATTTTTTTTAGAAATTGGATTTCTGTTTTGTTTTATTGACTCATTTTCTATTTTTATATCAGGGTTTACCCCATGAATGGTTAACGGGGTAAACCCCTTTTTCGAAATCTGAAGAAGTTTCCAGCGAAGTCGGATTATCTTTATTAAATATCAAACAAATAAATATCAAACAAATAAATGAAATTGAGAAAGTATGTATATACATTTCATATTCTATTAAATTGATATTGACATTTATAAAGAAAAAGAGAGATATAGGTGGATTCCTTTATATTAAGATATTTCACTTGTATCTTTATACATTACAATAACCATAATGGCTAGTATGATAGAAAGAGATCTCTTTCTACCATACTGGCGGGCCCCTTAGGATACTACTATACTACTACTGAGTCTAATGCATTCCTTTCATTTAAGACGAGAAATTGAAATCCTTTGTTTTCATTGCTAGTAAAATTGTATTCAAATTAATTATTTTGACTAACCGTTTTTACGTAAATTATAAGCAAAAAAGCAGTAGGAACGAGAATGAAGAGTGCAGTAGCAATAAATGCAAGAATATTAACTTCCATAATTTAATCGTTTATTATTTATTTTTTTTCTTTGGAATATCTCGGGATTTAATCCCATAGAGATGAGAAATCTTTCGCTTGTAAACTCACTCCGATGAATTCGATTTCGATCATATCGAATGAAAGAAATATCATGAATAACAATATCGGAGCTATAAAATCGATTCATCGTTCAAGAATTTAATAGTATAACATAGGAAGATCTTTTATCCACACCGAATACATAATGAGATTCCTGATCCAATCAAAAAATAGTTATTTATTATTCTTTTTCCCCGCTTTATTTTCTACAACCTAGTACTTGACTTTCCTTGTACAATGATCTGATGAAGTACCATAAAAAACCTTTTCTACTTCGATTGTTTACAAAAAGAGTTTCTAAAGAAACTGAAATAAACAATAGAAATGAAATAAAGAAAACAAGTACGAAGTTCAATTTGAAATTTTCAAAATTTTTTAAGGGTCTATCATCTTTTTGGAAAACAAAGAAAGGGAATGTGATAAAGACGAATCCCAGTAAAAAAACTAAAATATTCCAAAAAATGAACTATATTCAATTCATTTTAATATTCAATTTTCTTACGAGTTTTTTCTTCGACAGCGACTCTAATCTTTAAAAAGAGCATAAGGGAAGGCTAATTTTATCTTTATTTTTGAAATATCGTCTTTCTTTGGTTGGATTCGAACTATTTTCAATTCCTTGACTTCATAGTATATATATCTTGGCAAACGTATTATACGCAATCCTATTCCATTTTTCTACACGAGTTAATCAGAGATTAATTGACAAAAAGCAGAAACCCCGTACAGTATCTCTTTTTTGAAGTGTTGAATGCTCTCAATAATTCTAATTTACTAATTTACATATGTCTCTCTACCATCAATTGGTGCTAGTTAAAATACTGGAACTACCCCTTTCTTTTGTTTGATGAAAAAAAAAAATCAAACAAAAAGATAAACGAAACCATTTTGATCCCCTTGCCCAGAAACAAAAAGGGGGAGTTTATCTTTTTTTTATTGAATCCGCCGGGACTGACGGGGCTCGAACCCGCAGCTTCCGCCTTGACAGGGCGGTGCTCTGACCAATTGAACTACAATCCCATGGAAATCAAGTGGGTAGCTTACATATTCCTTCTTATGATTTCATTTTAATCGTTTCAATTTTAGATTCAAATTAGTGTTTTGTAACAAATAAAGTCACAAGTGATATATTGATATCGATATGAATATCACTTTAGTGCTAGCAAAACGGATTACTGGTAATCCTTGCATTATTATCAAATCAATTGATAATCTATTTTTTACAATAAAAAATAGATTTTTTTCTCGACTC